ATTTAGATAACTATTCTGTTATCGTATTTTATGTGCATTTGCAATATTTATTAACTCTTATAAAATTAAAGTTTTATGTTTTTTTCTATATTTCTCATTTCCTTGCTAGACCCCGCCAGCCCATTCGGGGTCTGGGTAATTGTGTAAGTGGCAAATATCTCTATAATCAAAAAGATTATACAAAGAAAGATGTCCCATCAGTGTAAACGGAGCCTAGTAAACTAACCACAATCCACTTAGTAATAGACCCCTTCGGGGCTGGCAGCGAACTTTAAGTTTTACTAATTAAAAATAAAAATGTTTATATTAAACGACTTAAAACAAATCATATTCGCTAAAGAATATGCTATATATTACATTAAACCAGAAGGTTTCTTTCCATTTCACTGTATCTCTACAGGTATCAACAATTTCTTAAATGAAAATTGTGTAACTAGTAATCCAGGCCATGCCAACATTATAGTTAGAGTGCGTGAAGATGACAGATTTAAAAGACACTGTTGTGAAATCTCAGTGGATCTTAATAACCCTATGTTTCCCTTAGAGATATCTTAATATCTTTCTAGACAACATGCTATTAAAAACATAGGTGATGTCAACTTAATAACTTCCATTGTGATAGAGTTAAAAATTCTACCTGAACCCGAATGGGATGAAGATTCTTAAGTAACCCTTTACCATCCATCTACCACCCTTTTACGGTAGAAAGCGAACTATAAGTAATCAATTAAATGAAAAACTTAAACAATTCTAAACTAGCCTTATACCTAGATAAAGTCTTGATAGCCAATCCTGTATTGAACGAACACTTTTATAGTAAAATAGTAAAACAGGATTGGGTGAAAGAAAGAAAACTCAAAGTATACAATAAAAATGTATACGTTAAACTATTCACTTGTATCCCAAGCAATGACAATTATGTAGACTGGACTCTTACTCATACATTAATTACCTACCTTTCTGCTGCATATCAACTTTATAATCAATGTAACTATAAAGTTTTAATTATATTTACTGTAGAACTCTTTAATTATTAGGATAAATTTTTATATTAGCCCTGCGCGGGGTTTAATAAGGGTACCCAGACTTGAACTGGGACCATGCTCATTAAAAGTGAGACACTCAACCTATCGAGTTCTACCCTCTAGAAAGCCCTGCTACGCCCCATCGTGCCCCCAATGGGGTCTACGATCTTGCTAAGGGACTGCTAGACCCGAAGGGCTTGCACTACAATAGTGTCAGATATACGATAGCACAAGACGAGGTAGCTAAGAGAATTTAGAGTTAAGAAGGAATTGAACCTTTAAGGTATAGACTTTGCAGGTCTACTACAGAACCATCTGTATACTTAACCCCCCTCCCGCTGCTAGATTTACAATGCCCCGTTGGGGCTAGCTGCTAGCCCTGCCCCCCCTTCTGCAAGACCCCGATGGGGCTACCGGGGGAGACGGTAGCACAGGGTAAAATCAGAGACTCGAACTCTGTACATCGTCGCCACAAGACGTCATTTTACCAATTAAACTAATTCTACCTCTTATACCTTCCCAGCAGGGTAGCCAGGTCAGGTAGCGCTATGGCTGGGGTATTTTAACTAGCCGAAAAAAGGAATTGAACCTTTATTATATCGTCATGAGTGATACGTTTTTACCATTTAAACTATTTCAGCGCGTAACCCCGTTGCCAGACCCCGACCCCCAAGGGGGGCTTGCGGGGGTGGGGTGTTAGATATCTATAAGACTAATTTGGTATTATCTGAATTTAAACTAAAGATTCAAAGGCTAAGCTTAGGTCTATTATCTCTATTTAATTAATATTTTATTATACAAACTTTAGTGTTATATTACCATAGTCCCGTAGGGCTTGCACCGTGCTACGCCCCCCATCTAGCCCCCGTTGGGGGAGGAGGAATCGAAGATCTTGTGCGTAGCCCTGCGGGAGGGAGAGAGGCTAATATTATTAAATTTTAGTTGCTTTACTTTATTCCCACTATTTGCATAGTTATTAAAATAAACCTTAAATAACCAAGTACTTTCACATAATTTAAATAACTTAATATTTAAACTCCAGCATTAGATATCTTAACTCTTTTAACTTAGCTATAAAGAGGCATTTGACTCTGGGCTTGCAAGAGGCAGAAAAGGGTTATTTGTTGTTAGGAGATTCTACAAATTTTATTGCACCAGAACCTATTTCTAGAACAAAACCTATAGTTAAAACACTAAAGAATAAAATAGCTATAGAGAAACCAAATATGCTAACATGATAAAGGCTAACAGCTAAAGGGAATAGAAGCAATATTTCTAAATCAAAGATAAGGAATAACATAGCTACAACATAAAAATGGATGTGAAACACAGATCTAGTTTGACCTAATATAACATTGTACCCACATTCATAAGCTGATACTTTTTGTTCATCTGGTCTACTAGGTGCTAATAAAACATTAAGTGCTAATAAAACTATAGATAAAACAGGAACTAAAACAAATAATACAGATAAAGAAGATATTTTCATAATTAACAATTAAATACAGATAAAGATAACAACTGAGTACTGTTTAATAGTAATGAAGGTTTAAAGATGAATAATAAAATAATTAATGTTAAAGTAGATATTACAAAACTGTGTAAACTTGTTATATAGTATGATACAGAGTAATTTTCATTGATGTTTACAAATGGTTTAGTTTTATCATTTAATAAATATACCGGTTTGTTAGTCAACAATGAAGGTTCTGTAAACAAGATTCTTACTATTTTTAAATAATAGGAACCACTTATTACACTTACTATTATACCTACTAAAGACATAAAGTAATAACCATTTTGGATTGAGGAGTATAACACCATTTGTTTAGAAAAGAAACCTATAAAGGGAGGTACCCCCGCCATAGAAAATAAACAAATAGTTAAACCTAAACTAAGTAAAGGATTAGACATAAATTGCCCTTTCAATTCAGAGATTAATTTTATATCTATATTTTCTATGTTTTTACTGTTGGTGTAAGCCCCACTTCTAAAAAGTTTTGTATCACTATTAAATTTATTAAAGAAGTTTAAATAACCTAAAGCTAATATAATTAAAAAAGCATTTAAATTAGTAATAGAATATTGAATTAGATAAAATATTAGAGATTCAACTGAACTTTCACTGTTTATAGCTAAAGCTAATAACATAAAACCTACATGAGATATTGTACTATAAGCAAACAATCTTTTTATTTTTGATTGAGCTAAACCTACTATAGTCCCTATTAGCAATGAAAATAAAGAACTAGCTAACAATAATGTTTTTAAAGCATCATAACCACCTATTTTTAAAGTAGCTAAAGATGTTAAAACAGAGCCAGAGGTTGAACCTATAAAGAAATCTAATAAGAAAATAAAGATAGCTATTTTAGGCATAATAGTTAACCATATAGTTACTATACTAGGACTTTCATCATAAACATCAGGGGCCCAACTGTGTAACGGAGCAGCAGAAACTTTAAATAAGAAACCTACAAATATTATAAAAATACCTAAAGTTAAACCTTGTGTAATACTTTCATTAGTAGAACTTGAAATTAAACTATAAATACAATCTAAATTTGTTAAACCTGTATAAAAATATACTAAACCTGAACCTAATAATATTAAACAAGAAGAAAAGCCTCCTAATAAAAAGTATTTTAATCCTGCAGAAGTAGCAGCTCTAGAGTCTTTAAATAAAGTAGCTAAAATATAAACACCAAAGGATTGCAATTCAATACTTAAATATACAGATAATAAATCCGAAGAAGATAATAATAGAATAGAACCTAAAGTACTAAACAATATTATTAAAGAATATTTGTCACCTAAGCAAGACAAAATTTCTGTGTGTATTAAGGCACTAGACCCAAGAGGTGTGGTTGTTTTTATATGTTCTACTATACCAGGTCTAGGTATTAAAATTAAACTACCAATTAATAAAATAAAAATATCTAACTGTTGAGATATTGTTGTTACGTGGAATAAACCGCTATATATCCCTATTCCTGATCCAATTGACTGAATATAAAATGTATTAAAAGCTAATACACCAGAATATAATAATATTATAGAAGTTATTCTAGTTAGTAATATAGAAGAAAGCTGTAATTTTAAAGAAGGTATGGCCATTGCCACTATTAAAATTAATATACTAATAAAAATCATTGCTCAACCTGTTTACCGCTTCACCACTAGCCCCGTTGCAAGACCCCGACCCCAAGGGGCAGGCAGGGGTGGGGACTGCTAGACCCATCTTGCAAAGGGTTACGCACTTAATGGAGTGAAGTTTTAATTATTATTTGTTTTATCTTGCCCTGCTGATTTATGGATTTTGGAGATAAAGATAGGAGCAACCATAGCTAATAATAAAATTATACTACATAAAATTAACCAAATTCCACCGTAAGTATATAAGCTATGACCTAAGGATTGTATTTGTAAAAAGGTATTAAATGTTGTATCCGCTAAAACAGGATTTAAGGTTGTATCTACACTTATTAAATCACCATTAGATAAATTAGCTATATCTGAACTTAAGAAAATACCATTTAAATAAGTAAAAATATTTAATAAAACAGACACTGAAGATACGTTATTTAAACTAAAGGGCATAACAGTAAATATTTCATACACAAAGATTGAACCAATAGCTAAAGCTAAAGGTATATTTTTAGTATATTGAGAACCTGTTTCTAAGATATCTGTTAATTTGATGTTTATCATCATTATTACAAATAAAAACAATACAGTTATGGCACCACAATATACTATTATGTAAGAAATACCTATAAAACCTACACCCGTTAATATTAAATAACCAGCTGCATTTACAAAAACTGAGATTAAAAAAGTTACTGCTATTACTGGATTTTTAGAAGTAATAACTAAAACACTAGAAAACAAAGCACCAAAAGCTAGTAAATCTATAAATATATTTTTCATGTTTATAATTGTTTAATTTATTTTCCTTAAATGTAAGACCCCAAGGGGGCTGGCAAGATTATGCTTTGAAACTTACATTTAAAAACCTACGTTAATACGCTTGATTTAATTTATAACTAAATAACAACTTAAGGCTTTATATCAAAGAATAGTTACGTTTGATATTATTTGATAGATATTTATCTTGAATAATTGTGACCTTTGTAAGGCAGGGTCTTATCTCAAATTAGATAAAACAATTTTATTTTATCAATCTAGTAATCTAAACATATTTACTGGATTGTTTAATGACTCTTTGGTTTAGCCATTACTTACTTTTATTAAGTAAAAATATCACTTTATTTATCTTTTTATAAAGCGAGAATGTTTTATACATATATTTACATATACATATACTGAGTTGACCAGATTCGAACTGATATAATCCACTACCAAAAAATGGTGTTTTTCCAATTAAACTACAACTCATGCTAGCCCCCTTTGCTAGACCCGAAGGGCTACGCACTGCGATGCCCCGTTGGGGCTTGCAGGGGTTATGCCGAAAACTGGAATTGAACCAATATCTAAATCTTACAAGGAATCCGTTTTACCTATTAAACTATATCGGCAGGTGTTATGCCTCGGGAGAGAATCGAACTCCCCTATTTACGACTTCAATGTAACGCTTTAGCCGCTAAGCCACCGAGGCTAATGGAGAAAGATAGAGTCGAACTATCATATTTGTAGTGCAAATACAACTGATTACCATTATCAGATTTCCCCTGTGCAAAGGTAGAGCAGATACCCGCCAGCCCCCGCAAGCCCCCTTTGGGGGTTGGGGTGTGCTAGCCCACCCCCTGCAAGATCTACGATGGGTCTTGAAGAGAGGGAGCGGGTATCGTTGTTTTATTTACTCTTTTAAAGAACATTGAAACTGACTCTTTTTAACTAGAAACCACACCATCTACCGAAGAATCGAAGATCTGGCACTGGCGAGGGGTGTGCGCGCTGGGCAAAGGGTTAAAAATAACTACCTATGTTAGATAAAGCAGTTGAAACACCGTCGTTAGTTATAATTTGTTCTACTACAGCTTGTTGGGCTGCACCTACACCAGCTAAAGCCTCTGCTGCAACTGTAGCAGCTAGACCACTAGAGTCTGAACTTTCTACAGGTGAGCCGCCACCTTCCGTAAGGTTAGAGTTACTAGGACCGGCTACGGCATTGCTAGGCCCGCCCCCCAAGGGGGCTTGCAAGGGTAGGGTAGAATTAGAGGCTAAGTTACTAGGACCGGCTACAGCGTTAGAGTTATTGCTATCTGTAACCTCATCGGCAAATCTAACAGTTCTATTTAAAGGTGCCTTAGGTGGTAAGGGTACAGTTCCGGTTACAGAGTTAAAGATTTCTTCATCTCTACCTTTAAGTAATCTTTCTCTGTAAACATCAAACATAAAAATATTAAGTAAACTTCTTTCATCTCCATAAATATTTCTTCTATCAGCATCTGCTACTTCTTGAATAGCTCTGTGTTCTACTAAATCAAAGTTTTCAAGTTTATGTCTTGGGTTTTCTTCTTTAGGAGGGTTAATAGTTAAATTATATACCCCTCTTTGTGGGCCTCTTACTAATTCTACTTCATTATCTTGATCTAATTGTCTTCTTCTTTTTCTTGAAGATCTAATTTCAGTTAATGGAATATCGTTATCAGTTGCACTATTATTTTTATTAGATAAACATAACATGTTTTTTATGAAATCTAATTTTTTACCACAAAGAACTGCTGAGCTATGAAAAGAAAGTCTAGTACCAATAGTAAAACTATTTAGTGAAAAGATTGTATTATTTAATATATTTTTATTTAACCTATTTTTAGGTATATTAATTGTTATTTTATTTTTAATTATCATATTTTATTTAATTTATTGGCGATATATCAAAACAAACTAATATACTTGGTACTAAAATAATAAAGGCTACAGCTACTGGTAATAAATTTAACCAACACAATTCTATTAAAGCATCATATCTCATTCTAGGTAATGTGGCTCTGAACCACACAAACATAAAACAGAAAACACAAGTTTTTAAACCTAAAATTATAGATTGTAGATTTATTAAAGAATTATTTACAAACAATTCAGGCATATTGTATCCCCCTAAAAAGAATATAGCTGTAATACAAGAGAATAAAACTATAGAACTATATTCAGCTAAAAAGAAAAATACAAAAGGTACACTAGAATGTTCAGTAAAGAACCCTGCTACTAATTCTGATTCTGCTTCTTGTAAATCAAAAGGAGTACGAGAAGTTTCTGCTAATATAGAGATAAAATAAAATATAAAAACAGGTAATAATGGAACAATAAACCATACAGATTGTTGTATTTGAATTATTGTTGTGTAGTTAAAGGATCCTGTTAACAAAATTATTATTAATACAGCTGAACTTAAAATTAGTTCATAACTTATCATACTTGCTGTTGATCTTAAAGAACCTAAGAAAGCATATTTAGAGTTAGCAGACCATCCACTAAATAGGATACCATAAACACCTAAAGATGACAGTGCTAAAGTATATAAAACTCCCAATGAAAAATCGGATAGTGTTAAACCTTGACCAAAAGGAATAATACCCCAACCTAATAAACTAAAGATTAAAGTAGATACAGGAGATAAATAAAATATTATTTTATTAGATTGAGAGGGCACTATTGTTTCTTTTAATATAAGTTTTAATGCATCAGAAAATGGTTGTAATACACCAAAGTAACCTACATAATTAGGACCTACTCTTCTTTGGTGTGCTGCTAATTGTTTTCTTTCTATAATTGTCATGAAAGCAACAGACAATAACATAGGCAATAAAACAACTAACACATCTACTAAAGATACTATAGTATTCAGTAACGTTGTTATTATATTAGACATTTATATATTAACTTATTTTTTAATACCTTAGAAGTGGCGAATAATTATTCACTAACGTAATTGTTCTGTTTTGTATCCCATCACTATTTAATAACCTTATGTTACATTAAATATTATTTATTCATTGTTTTACCAAAATGATAGGCGATATTTTTATATCCTTTAGCCACAATCTCCCATGTTAAAAAGAGAAACTTGTTTGTTAATTATAGCTTTAAAATTAACTTTAAACCCTACCACACCACCCTAACCCCAAAAGCGCTAGTCCTATGCAAGATCTAGACGGGGTAATATTAACTCCTCCCCAGACCCCGGAGGGGCTTGCTGGGCTTGCAGAGATAGTAAGGGTTAATAACCATTAAGCTACACCTTTTCGCCAGCCCCGAAGGGGTATATTTAATGTAATTCTATGGCGTCTTTAATGTAAGAACAAGTTAAGATACAGAACACATAAGCTTGTATAAATGACACAGCTAATTCTAATCCCATAATAGCTAAGAAAATAGCAAAAGGTATTAAAGTTAATACTGCTACTAACAAACTACTAGCAAACATTTGATATAGGAAAGTTGATAATATTTTCATTAAAGTATGACCAGCACACAAGTTAGCAAATAGTCTTATTCCTAAACTAAAGGCTCTAGCACTGTAACTTAACAATTCAATTAATACTAATAAAGGAACTAAAGCTAAAGGTGTACCAGAAGGTATAAAGAAAGCAAAGAATTTAATATTGTGTATATATAAACCTAAGATAGTTACACCTATTAAAATAGTAAATGATAAACTTAAAGTAACTATAATAGATGTTGTTATAGTGTAAGAATAAGGTACATTACCTGTTAAGTTGGCTATTAAAACAAAAAAGAATAGTGAATAGATGAAAGGTAAATATACTTCATTTAAACTACCTATTTGATCTCTAACCATAGAGCTTACACTAGCAAAAGAACTTTCTAAAGCAATAGACCAATTAGAAGGAACCAGTTTAGTATTGTTATTAGCTATTAAATGTAAACTAACAACTAAAAAGAAAACAACTAAGCAATATAACGCTAAGTTTGTTAAAGTTAAATTAAAAAAACCAAATAAAGGTGCACTTAGCCCTATTAAACTAGTAACTTCAAACTGTTCTAAAGGTGAAGATATTAATAATAAATTATTTAATAACATTTGTAATCATAAAATTTTACGTATCCAATTTACAAATTTTACTTTAATAAAACTTAACACAAAGGTGCTTTATGGATATTTTTATAGTTTAATCTACCTTTCTTTTTACGCTTGTGCTAGCCATCTGCGATGCCCCGTTGGGCTAGCCCTGCGGGAAGGTTAATTATAAATTAGGTGCTGCCCATAAGTATACAAAAGCATACAAGAATAACCACACTACATCAACAAAATGCCAGTAAGCAATAGCTGATTCTAATCCTATGTGGTGATTTGTAGTTATATGGTGATTTACTAATCTAATAAACTGTACACCTATAAATATTGTCCCTACTATTACGTGGAAACCGTGTAGCCCTGTTGAAGCAAAGAACAATGTACCAAATATTGAATCAGCAATAGTAAATCCAGCTTCTGAATATTCATAATATTGTAAAGCTGTAAATATTATAGCAAATAACAATGTTAATATTAAACCTAATATAGCACTTCTTCTGTTACCTTTGATTACAGCATGGTGAGCAAAAGTTATAAAGGCACCAGATGATAATAATAATACAGTGTTTAATAATGGTATTGCAAAAGGATCTAAAACTTCTATACCTAAAGGAGGCCAAACACCACCTATTTCTACTGCTGGAGCTAAACTTGAGTGAAAATAAGCCCAGAATACTGATAAAAAGGCCATTAATTCACTTATAATAAATAAAGCAAAACCTATTGTTAAACCTCTTTTAACTTGTTCTGTGTGGTGACCTAGATATGTACCTTCTACTATAACATCTCTTAACCATAAAGCCATACCTGTGCTGATTAAAATTGTCCCTAGGTTTAATAAGTAACCACCAAAAGCAAAACCGTGCATATACATAACTGCTGAAACAGTCACTACTAATAAAGCAAAACTAGTAGATATAGGCCAAGGAGAAGGATCAACTAAATGATAAGGATGTGATTGATATCTATTTTTATATAAATTTATATTCATTGATTTTTATGTTTTTGTTTTTTACGCCCTTGTTTTTATTAGAATAATGACTTAAACCGCTGTTACACAATTTAAAACTATTAGAATAAAATTTGTTTACAGAAATATTTGCTGGAATCTGCAACCCCTCTTACACAGAGGGAAATCTGGTTGAAGGCTGCTTAATTATTAGTAAAATTCTTTATACTAAATTTTGTTTTATTGCTAAACCCATCCCCTGCAAGACCCCGACCCCTTGGGGCTGGCGGGGGTGGGGACGGTTATTAACAGAATATTATTTTTCAGTTGTTGCTATATCAAATAAAGTATTTTCTATTACACCTATTACCGGTACTAATACTATAAACCAAATAAAGTAGAATGAAGTAGCTAGTTGACCTATTTCTACATAAGGTGATTCAGGGTGACAAGCACCAATCCACATTAAGATAAAGAAGTTAACAATAAAGAACCAGTGTGCTAATCTCATTAAAGGTCTAAATTGGCTACCTCTTACTCTAGATAAGTCTACTATAGGTAATATTAATAATATTAATAATGAACCAAACATAGCTATTACACCCAATAGTTTATTAGGTATTGATCTTAAAATAGCATAGAACGGTAACAGATACCATTCTGGTACAATAGATGCTGGTGTACTCATAGGATTAGCTGGGATATAGTTATCGCTATGTCCTAATACATTAGGGTAATAGAAAACCATTACAGATAATACCCCTAAGAAAGCAAATATTGTAACTAAATCTTTAAATGTGAAATAAGGATGCATAGGAACTCTATCACCGTTATTTGATATACCGTTAGGATTGCTAGAACCATGTACATGGATAGCTATCATATGAGCTACAGCTAAAGCAGCCAAAACGAATGGTAATAAAAAGTGTAATGAAAAGAATCTGTTTAAAGTTGCGTTGTTTACACTAAAACCACCCCAGATAAGTTCAACTAAATCATGTCCAAAGAATGGTATAGCACTTAATAAGTTAGTAATAACTGTTGCCAAGCTCTAAATTTATGTATTGTTTTATAAATATAAACTATGGTTTTTCAATACATAACCACGTGTTTTACTTTTAATAATTTACATTTCAGTAAAACCATATGACAAAAGTTATTTGTTAGAGCTCCGACTGTACATTAAGCATTTATTATTTTAATAAACACCCACCGATGAACCAGTCTGTAGCGATCCTCAATACCCCACCCCCAAAGGGGGCTTGCGGGGGGCTTGCAGAAAACCGACGGTCTTGATACAAAAACAATATGTTTAACCGTTTTCATCAGTGTAGCCTTATCAACAATTAGACCCCGTTGGGGCTTGCACTTAACTAATAGAGAAATGTTGTCTATTAATTGTTATTGTGGTAAGACTATGCTTATTTAATAGTTTAATTTATATTTCATTGAAGGGTGTACGTAAGGTAAAACTATGTCACGTAATAAAGACATTGATTCTTTCCAAATATAAATATTATATTGGTTTTCAAAACCAGCTGAAATTACACTTGATTTTATATTAAAATTATCATATAAAACCTTAACTAAGAATAAGTTATCTGAATAAGTAAATGAGTTAGTACAAAGTTTTAAACCTTTACTTACTTTAGAACCATCATCCATTATCCAAATAGATAAACCTAAAGGTGTTAAATATTCTCCTATTGTAGAAGGTACAGTTTTTGTATTATTAATATACCATAAATCATGTACCCAGTTTAAATTAGCATAAGTCCAAGTTTTAAATCTTATTACTTTTATCACTTTACCCTTTTTACCTAAACGTGTTTGTATTTGAGGTGTTTTATTGTTACAATAACCCAATTTGAATAAATAATCGTGTAACCAAAGTAAATAGGTAGCATGAGAACTTTCTTGATAAAAACAAAATCTTGTACCTTTATCTCTATGTTCCGCATGACAATCACCCAATAAAGAACCAAATAAAACGGTTAAAACTTCTTTGTTATGGGGACCTATTCTATCTTTAGCCTGTAATTTTACTTTATCTAAGGTTTTTAGCGGGAAAAGAGTATTTAAGAAAATTAAAACTTCTAAGTCTTTAACATTAAACATTTTAACTAGGCACTCTTCTATTGTTAAAATAAAATTGTTTAGTATTAAATAAGCATTTGGGGCTATTTTAGGCATACCCCATAAAGACATTTGACCATAAGGTAAAACATAACCCAAGAAGGCTGTCAAATCTTCAAAACCTAACTAATACACCCGTCCGGCAATAGGGGTATTGCACAGGACTTGTGCAGATAAATAATTAAGTTCAATGTACCTTATCAGCTGATTGGTCCTCAAGTTTGGGTTAAACTCTTTACAATTAACATCATTTAAGGCCTTGTTTTAATCGTTACAAATAAGAAGATTTCGACTGTACATTAAGCGGCATTACAGCCACCCACCAGTGACCCAGTCTGTAGCGATAGTATACACCACCGACGGTCTCTAAAGTCTATCCCTTTGGTTGACCGTTTTCACTAGCATTGCCAAAAGTAAGAATATTACCTTCAATACCCCTGTCTGGGTATTCTATAACTTAAAATAATTATTTTGTATAAATTGCATTATAAAATGTTATAGGACTATACTTTAAGTTAAGTATGTTAAGTTTTATTTACAGTACCCCCGACCCCGAAGGGGCTTGTGCAAGATCTACGATGGGGCTAGCAAAAGATCTACGATGGCTTGCTGACGGTCTAGCAGACCCCAACGGGGCTAGAGGGCAAAAGTGTTAACCTTAAAACTAACTTATTCTAACTAAAGCATTTTGGCCCATGATAAGCCATCATAAGTATTAATATTACAACCCCGATGCTCCATACTAATGCTCTAGGTGTTCTGTATGAACTATAGTATAAACCTCTAGCTATGTGAGCATATACAAAAATAAAGAAGAATGAAGCAACGTTAGCGTGTGTATATCTTACAATATAACCAGAGTTAACATCTCTCATTATGTGTTCTACTGAGTTAAAAGCAAAATCTACATGGGGTGTATAGTGCATTGCTAAGAATACACCTGTTAGTATTTGAAGTATTAAACAAGTTCCTAATAAAGAACCAAAATTCCATAGGTAACTTAAATTAGCAGGTTGAGGTGAATCAACCACGTAAGAGTTAACTAATCTTAATATCGATTGCGATTTTAATAATCTCATGTTTTGTTAGATTTCTGTTTAAAAACAATTAGCCGTTCGGTTTAAGCTATTATTTTAATAGACTTTAGTTATTTTACCTTAGATTAAACAATAAGGATGTGTAAGTTTTGTTAAGTTTATTCTACATAATTCTAATGCCAGCCCCGAAGGGGAGTTAGGGTTAAGTATCCTGCTAGCCCCGAAGGGGTATTAGAAAGGAATAAATTTAGAATTTAAGTTAATTTGAAAAATTTATTGTTTTATTTTTGTGGGTTGACTCTGATCTTATGCATGAAAGAGTTAATCTTTAAACATAAACCAGCTTGCAGTTTACCATTCCCGGATGCTCACTACCCTTTCGCTAGAAGCCTGTACGGGCTAGCTACGGTAGGGTGAAGAGGATATTAACTGGTTATAAACTAGACTGATATTAATTTGCCAGCCCCGGAGGGGGGTACAAATATTAAATTGTACAGTGAGAGATATACCCAAGAAGATTTGAACTTCTATATTTCACTAGACATTTGTAGCCTTAATCAGTGAAACATTTTACCATTAAATTATAGATTTAATTGCTCACGCTCTTATAAAAAGTGACAGTTTGTTACACCGCCCCCCCGCTACGCCCCATCGTGCCCCCCTTTGGGGGCTAGCAGGGGTCTTGCACAAGACATTAGGAGGGACAGGGCTACGCACAAGTCCCCTTCGGGGTCTACCCCTTCGGGTCTTGCAGTCTTGCACAAGACATTAGGAGGCTTGCTAGACTGACATAAGCCCAAGAAGATTTGAACTTCTACAGATTCCTCATCAAGAAATTATTCTAACCGTTAAATTATAGGCTTATTTGTTACTTTACGGGCACTGTGAGATTCGAACTCACGACTTCTTATTAGAAGTTCTCGTTTTCAAGACGAGTGCCATAGACCAGACTCGACCAAATACCCACATGTTATGTAACTCTTTTAAGCCCCACCCGTAATCTACAATGCCCCGTGGGGCTAGCCCCGAACACGTAAGAGGTCTTGCTAGCCTTGTATGCCTGATCTAGACCCCGCGGGGCTAGCCCCCACGGGGGGGGTTGACCTGTGCTTGCCCCATCGCCAGTGCAAGATCTCTGATTCTTCGATAGATAGACTCAATAAAGTTATAGGTATCAAGAGGAATTGAACCTCTGGAAAAAGTATTAACAGTACCCCGCATTAACCACTCTGCCATGACACCAGTAATTTATATGGTAGGCGCGACTCGAACACGCTAGCTCTCCCACCCAAAGGGAGCGACGGGCCAGTTTGTCATCTACCATTTACCTTACCACCCTCGCTACGCCTGCTAGCCCCGTTGGGGCATCAGAGATCTTGCACTAGCCCCCGCGTAGACCCCAAAGGGGGTCGGGGTCTTGCGGGGCTTGCAGACGGGCGTAGCACAGGGCTTGCACACCCTGTATGCCGGATGGTAACACATTAAGACCGAAGGGAATTGAACCCTTATAATACCCATTATGAGCGAGCTGCATTAACCAATTATGCTACAGTCTTAAGTAAAGTTAGTTTAGTGAGCAGTAAAGGAATCGAACCCTTTACGGTATAAAACCAATTCTTTTACAGAGAACCACCATTACCAATCGGATCACCTGCCCTAATATTAAACTTTATTTAAATAGTATCTCTTTTATTAGAGTGCACAAGACATAGGCAAGCCTCCTGTAAGGGGAGAGGCTCATGCTTAAAGGGTTTAGTTTAACTATAAAGAATCTAAGAAACTTAGATAGTTTTCTACTGATACAGCTTCTATTGCTGTAGGCATAAAACCATGGTAAACACCACAGATTTCTGAACATTGACCATAGAATACACCTGTTCTTTCTGTTAATAAAGATGCCTGATTTAATCTACCTGGGCAAGCATCTATTTTTAAACCTAAAGAAGGTACAGCATAATCATGAATTACATCAGCACCTGTAACAATTAGTCTAATGTGTGTATCCACAGGTACTACAACTCTGTTATCTACATCTAATAATCTAAATTGCCCTAATTCTAAGTCAGATTCAGGTATCATATATGAATCAAATTCTATAGGGTCACCACCTTCAGTTACATAATCACTATATTCAAAGCTCCAGTACCACTGATGTCCTGTTACTTTAATTGTTATAGTTGGTGAAATTACTTCATCTAATAAATATAACAATCTAAATGAAGGGAAAGCTATAGCTATTAAGATTAAAGCCGGTGTTATAGTCCAAATTAATTCTATTAATGTACCGTGGTTAAGATATTTATGAGCTATTGGATTATTAGTACTACTGTAAGAATAAACTATTGTCCCTAATACCCAAAATACGGATACACATATTACTATAATGTAGAAGAATAAAGTATTGTGTAGTTCTACTATACCTGTAAAACCTGGTGCAGCACTATCTTGGAAACCTATTTGCCAAGGTTGTGGAGCATCGTTAAAAATTGTTTTTAATAATAAGTTTATATTTAAAATGTTCATTTTGTTTTTTATATTTGTCTCTCTTAGTTTTTATCGCCTATCCTGTTTTATTCTGTTATTTTGTTACAAATAATTACTTTACCTTAGGCTACTAACCTAAGAAAAACAGTAATAGCACAATAAATATTAATAACTAAGATTTAGCTTAATTTAAGTTCTTGTTACCTTAACTCACAAAGTAACAATCTTAGAACACTCAGATTCGAACTGATAGAATGTATTGATTGTATTCTACACTTACCTATTAAGTTGTATTCCTGCTAGACCCGAAGGGGTCTTTTTTTAATCTTAAACTTTGCACAAACCCTATTACAGACCACCGTAGATCTAGCGGGGGGCAGGCTGCTGGCCTGCTACGACCCATCTACCATTTACCTTACCACCCTCGCTACGCCTGCTAGCCCCGTTGGGGCATCAGAGATCTTGCACTAGCCCCCGCGTAGACCCCAAAGGGGGTCGGGGTCTTGCGGGGCTTGCAGACGGGCTACAAGGGATGCGGGGGGCTAGCAGGGTTTTACCCTACTTTTATTAAAGGAATTATCTTTAATTATGAGTATAATAATAAGAAACCAATCATTAATGAGAACAATCCTGTTGCTTCTGCTAAAGCGAACCCTAAGATTGCGTAACTAAATAATTGTCCTTTAATTTGAGGATTTCTAGCTGTTGAAGCAATTAATGAAGAGAAGATAAGACCAATACCAGCCCCAGCTCCAATTAATCCTGAACAAGCTAAACCAGCTCCAATGTATTTTGCTGCTGCTAACATAACTAAGAAGAATATTAGATTTATAGTGTCTAACGTATATCGCTTTATATTACCTAAAATAAGATATCGCTTTATATACTTCTTATATTTGCAAACACCTATACCCCTGCAAACCCCACCGAAGATCGCTACGCCCTTTGGGGGGGCTACGCCGGGGTCTAGATCTGGCAGAGGGCTACGCACGGGTCTACCGTAAAGAGTTATAAATGAAAAAGGGTTTTAACTGTGCAAGCCCCGTTGCAAGACCCCGACCCCTTGGGGCTGGCGGGGTCTAACAGTTACCTTTGCAGGGTTAGCACAGAATAAAGAATAATGAAGAAATATAAACTATCATTAATCTAAATATATCTGTACTTACATAAAGAGTTATAAATTCACTAGCTGTACTACTTAATAATATAGGGCTAAACACTAAGAACAATAAAGTTAATAAACCTAATGTAATATATAAAGCATATGTTGTAATAACTCCAGTTTCTAATTTAGCAATGTTATTACCAGTATTAAATAAAACAGTAGATAAACCATGAGGACCAACTGTTTCTATTACACCTCTATCTAAAACCTTAGATATGCTATAACCCATAATCATTCCTTTACCAATTATATAATTATTATAAATAATATCAAATAAATATTGACCATTTAAGAAGCCATATACTTTTCTACCTAATTTACTTTCTGTTATACTGTTTATAGTATTAGGAGAGAACTGGTATAAACTTATTGCTAATATGGCACCTAATATACTTAATATTGAAGGTAATAATTTATACAATATACCCATAGAGAATTCAGCTTCTACTAGTGAAATATTATTAGGATGTATAAATAAAGCATTCCCGAAGAAATCAGAACCAATACCAACAAACAGATCAGAGAAAACAAAACCAAAGAATATACTAAACAAAGATAACACCAATAAAGGTATTATTACTGGTAATTTAGCTTCGTGTACATTTAAATAAGTTGTTTTCGACCCGTTAGGTATAGTTAAGAAAACTAAAGAGATTAATCTAAAGGAATAGAAGGAAGTTAATCCTGCTGTTATACTACCTAAGATGTAAGCATAGGTTGAACTAAAGCTATATTGAGAATAAGCCAATTCGATTATTAAATCTTTACTATAGAAACCAGATAACCAAGGTAAACCTAATAAAGCAATAGTTCCCACCAACATAGCAGAATAAGTAAATGGTAAGAAATTAATTAAACCACCTAATTTTCTAATATCTTGTTCGTCTGCGGCACTATGTATTATAGCTCCAGCACCTAAGAACAATAAGGCTTTAAAGAAAGCATGGTTAACAACATGCATTAAAGCAACATTGTATTGACTTAAACCTACAGCCATAACCATATAACCTAGTTGACTAATAGTACTGAAAGCTACAATTCTTTTAATATCATTTAATACTAAACCACAAGTAGCAGCAAAGAAAGCTGTAGAAGCACCTATTAAGGTTATAACTAATAAAGCTGTAGGACTATATTCTAATAAAGGAGAAGATCTCACCAATAAATATAAACCAGCTGTAACAAGTGTAGCAGCATGAAGTAGAGCACTAACAGGTGTAGGGGCTTCCATAGAACCAGGTAACCAACTATGTAAACCTAATTGAGCACTTTTAGCCATAGCACCCATAAATAGTAATAAACTTATTACTGTTATAGCTGTTTCATTTAACTCTGGAGCTAACGTAAAGATTGTTGAATAGTCTAAACTACCAAACAGAGCAAATAAAGCAAAGAAACCTATGCTTAATCCCATATCACCCACTCTATTCATAGTTAAAGCTAATATAGCCGCTTTGTTAGAGTTAATTCTAGTAAAATAAAAATTAATTAACAAATAAGAAACAACTCCTATACCTTCCCAACCAACAAACATTACTAAATAATTAGCCCCAGAGGCTAATAATAACATAAAGAAAGTGAATAAAGATAAATAAGAGAAGAATCTTTGATTGTGAGGATCAGAAGATAAATAATCTATAGAATAAACATGTATTAAAGTTGAAATGTATAAAACAGGAATAAACATTGAAACAGTTAATTGATCAAATAAGAATTCCCAAGAAACACTCATAAATTCAGAGTTAACCCAACTAAATAACTGAATAGTTACAGGGGAACCACAAATACCTACTTCATAAAAAGAAATAGTAGCTAAAACAGAAGCTAAAATTAAACAGGCACAAGTTATAAAATGTGCACCAGAAACACCAACTTTTCTACCCATTAGTCCTGAAACTAATGAACCTAAGAATGGTAAAATTAAAATTGAAAGATACATTAAGTTCTAAGTGAAATATTACCTCTTAATCTATAGTAAGCAACTAAAATACTTAAACCAATAACAGATTCCGCACCGGCTATAGCTATAATATAAACACCAAATGTTTGACCTATATTATCATCAAAATTAAAGCTTGATATTAATATCAATAAAGTTACAGCTAATAGCATTATTTCTATTGCTATAATCATTAAAATTATATTTTTTCTATTTAGGATAAAACCTAATATCCCTATTAAAAATAATATTATTGCAAGATTCATTTTGTAATTGCAAGTTTACTTAGGATACACTTAAATTTTTATTTATTTTAACTCTTAAACCCCTCCCCCAAAGGGGGCTAGCAGCAAGATCTACGATCCCCCGAGGGGGGCTTGCACAGGGCTGGCAAATTAAAAAGGGTTAAATGACTAAATCTAATTTAACCTTAAGATTGAACAGGTAGCATATTAAATGCATGGAATGGAACAGGACTATTTAAAGCCCATTCTATAGAGTTAGCTGTTTGTGTTTCATTGTTAAATACAAATGTTGAAGTAAAATAAGAAGGCACAGCCCAAGGATTATTGTTTACTTCTTTTCCATTTACAAATAAATCGTATACAATATACCCAAATAGTATTGTTGCTACCACAGAGATTATTGAACCAAAACTTGATACAGCATTCCATACACTAAAGGCATCAGGGTAATCCGGTATTCTTCTTGGCATACCTGCTAAACCTAAGAAGTGTTGAGGGAAGAATGTTAAATTAACTCCTGCAAATAGAGTCCAGAAGTGGATTTTACCTAGTAATTCGTTGTAAGATTTACCTATAATTTTAGGAGTCCAGTAATAGAAACCAGCAAATAAAGCAAAAACAGCTCCCATAGATAACACATAATGGAAGTGAGCTACTACGTAATAAGTATCGTGCATTGCTACATCTAAACTAGCGTTAGATAATACTACTCCTGTTACACCACCTAGTGTGAATAAAGCTAAGAATCCTAATACAAATAGTAAAGGTGTTTTAAATCTTAAGCTCCCACCGTAACATGTGGCTAACCAAGAGAATATTTTTATACCAGTAGGTACAGCTATTACCATTGTTGCTGCTGTAAAGTAGGCTCTAGTATCTACATCCATACCTACAGTGAACATGTGGTGACTCCATACAATAAACCCTAATATACCGATAGAGAACATAGCATAAACCATACCTATGTACCCAAATACTGGTTTACCTGTAAATGTAGAGATAACATGACTAACTATACCGAACCCAGGTATAATTAAAATATAACAATAATTTTGGTTAATAAAATAGTAAAAAAAAATGCCTTTTAAAGGCAAACATAATCTATTTTGAATTAACACTCAAGAATTAACATCCTTGTTAGGACTTTATCTTGAACTGCAGTATCACTTAACCTATTCATAGTGTTTTTTAAATTAATAATTTTTTCTATTCCATCTTTATTTAAATGATCTTTGTTTTGAATTATTAAATATGCTTTTCTCCATTTTAAATAATTAATATGTTTACTAGATAATAAATGAAATTTATCAAAATAGTTTATAACCTTTTTAGCTGAACCAAAACTGGTTGAACCGTAGTAATAAGTATCTTGGCTTTTTCTATAGCCTATATTACCACCCAAAAAGTCTTTAATTAATAATAAAATACTATCTCTTTTTTGATCTATTTGAAAATTTAATCTTATTTCTACTTTGGTGTTACGATTTAATACTTTAATTTGAAAACTACCATCGGCGTCTGTAAACCCGGCCAACCAATGATTTGTAAAATTACAAGCCCCGCTGGGGTCTTGCGAATTTAATTTAAAACTAATATTTTTTCTAATTTCAACAAATTTATCGTTATTTAAAATGTTATTAATAATTTGATTATATTTATTTTCTGTTCTAATTTTTCCATTGATTAAATTTATTACTCTTTCCAAACCTTTTTTGGAAGCAATAACTAGAAGAAAAGCATTTTTATTTTTAACTCTTTTTATACTACCAAAACCTAAATATTTTTTAATGTAAAAAGCCAAAGAAACATCTGATGAATGAAATACAATTACTAATTGTTGTTTACTGCTAAAATGACCATCACCATCTATTAAACCAGCTAAATAATGCCCAAATTGATCATCTGTTACAGGTTTTAAATGTCTAGGTACATGAACAGAAACAGGTTTTATATTTTCTACTGCAGCCCCGTTGCGTAAAGTCTCTGAGGTTCCCATTGTTTTTAAAACAAGGTTACCTGCTGATAAACTTCTTTGTTTTAACTTTGTTACTGTGTCTTTTAAGATTGAGTATTTAAAACTAGATAGCGAAGTAGTCCCAGCATATGGCAACGTTATGAAGCCTATATTTTTAACTTCAGGGTGTCCAAAGAACCAGAATAAATGTTGGTATAACACAGGGTCACCTCCTCCTGCTGGGTCATAGAAACTAGTATTAAAGTTTCTATCTGTTAATAACATTGTAATTGCACCGGCTAATACAGGTAAAGATAATAATAATAATATTGAAGTAATAAATATAGCCCAAGCAAATAGAGGCAATTTATGTAATGACATACCTGGAGCTCTCATGTTAAGAACTGTAGTTATAAAATTCATTGCACCTAATAGAGAAGATACCCCTGATAAATGTAAAGAAAATATAGCTAAATCCACTGAAGCACCTGAATGTGATTGTATACTAGATAATGGTGGGTAAACAGTCCATCCAGTACCAGCACCGTTTTCAACTAAAGCACTTAATAATAATAATATTAATGATGGAGGTAATAACCAAAAGGAGATATTGTTTAATCTAGGGAAAGCCATATCTGGAGCACCGATTAAAACTGGTAACATGTAATTACCAAAACCTCCTACTAATGCGGGCATAACCATAAAGAAAATCATGATTATAGCGTGAGCTGTTATTACTACGTTGAATAACTGGTGATCACCTTGTAAGAATTGAACACCTGGTGCGGCTAATTCTAATCTTATTATCATAGAAAAAGCTGTACCTATCATACCGGCAAAAACAGCAAACATTAAGTATAATGTCCCTATGTCTTTAGCATTAGTAGAAAACAACCATCTAATCATTTAGTTAGATTATTGCTCCTTTAAATCTATGTGGCTTTCGGGGGTAGACACCAATCGCACAAACTTCATTTTACAGAAGCTCGAACAGGCTGTACCCAACATATCTCACGATATAAAGGTTTGTATAGAGGACCACCTTTTCATATTGATAAATCTAGTACTTATACCCCGTAGGGGCTGGCGAAGTTTTTATCCTCTGTAGGGGGTCTACCCAACAAAAATGGAGAGAAAGTCATACCAAAAGGTTTAGGTTTTTTCTGCCCTAACATTTCATAGAAGCTTTCGGAATTAAATTGAAATGGTTGCCAAGCACCTTGAAGTGTATTTGATATAGGTTGAACTATGGGTGCTTTAGACTCTAATTCCATATCTTCAAGTAGGTCTAAGGTTACACTAGAACTGCTGGCACGGTTTTTACCTTTAAAGAACTTTCTCAACTCTTTATCAACAACTTTATAAAATGCATCTTTTCTATCTTGAGTTTTTATCCCATTATCACCGTAAGAATTAGTGAATTCGTTAAACAATTGTTCATAAGTAACATTGCTTATGTCGGGGTGTCTTCTAAGATAAAATTTTTTCAATACAGTGTTAACAAATTCGTCGGGTAAAGTTTTACCATTTAATACTAGCTGAGGTATTTGTCTAGTACTATCTTTATCCATTATAGTCTGTAACACTAATTCTTTATAGTAAGGATTATTTCTAGCTGTCATTTTATGCCAGGCTTCAATTTGATCTAAGGAGGGATTAGTTACATTAGGATTACTCTGTAGGTATAATTCTTTAATTTTAGTTCCTAAAATATTTTCTTTAATAAAGAACTCCGAAGAGTGAGCCGATGATGCGTTACCATCAGGTCCTGTAACTTCAGTAATAGTTGTGGTATTACCAAATCTCAGGTGTGACCATATCCATCCTCCTGCGGCAATTATAGCTTCTTTAGTTTTACTAATTATATTACCGCCATCTGGATCAGGCCCATCTCCGTTAAACTTATCGTAAACATATTCACCTATCAAGATGGCTGCTATACCTAATATCACACCTGCTGCTAATTTAACATAAAAATTGTCAAAATAGCTCGTATTATTCTCTTCATTAGGTGACATAGGGAACATTGGTCCTTTATCCGCTAAGAATGTTATGCGAGGTTCGGGTGTATTAGCGTCTTCAGCTTTTTGTATTCCTCTATCTATTAGACTTTGGAAAAAATCATAAATAGGTGTGAATATATCTTCACTTATTAAAGCAATGATACCATAAAATAATGCAACTAAAGCTCTAGAGTCAAAACCATACCCAAGTAAAAATAATACCCCATTAAAGAATAAAGAGGTTAGAGAGATTAATGATGAGTATTTAACTAAAACTTTAAATAGTTTGATAGAATAAACAACCAGAGGTAAGGTTAAAAATCTCTTAATTTGTAGAAACGTGGAAAGTGCAGCAATCAAGTGTTTAAATGACACTGTAACTTTCTTGAAGTTTTTAAGTATAGTTTTAATTATCTTAAAGGATGTTATTTTCATAATAATTTTTAATTTATTTACTTAATGTCCACTCTTCACAAGTTGTTACGCTTGTTGCAAGGGTATAGCGAAAGTGATATACAGATGGGTTACATTAAGTGATTTAACAAAAATATTTTAACAAAATGGAATATCCAATGCATACATATATCACCACACTTATACCTCGGAGGGGGTGGCGGACCTATCCAAATAAAAATTTATAATACCACTGATAATATCATTTCACATCTAAGAGTATGTATAGTATTGTGCAAAAATACATATGCATACGTATACCCATCAATGATGCGGACGATAAGTGAACAGATTAAAAAATAAAACAATGAGAAAAAATTTGTCAAACTCTAAATTAACAGAGTTTTTAACAGGATACTTCGATGTACATCCTGAAGTTGGTACACGTTACTGGCAAAGAATAGCAACAACAGTGTGGGCTAGTGAAAGAGAATTTAAATTCTTTCCTAACAATATTTATTTAAAACTTTATATTTATAAAGAACAAGGGTTAATGTACCACTTAGTGGTACAGTTGGTGGAGCTGATAGGCTACATGAGTGCAGCATTCATTTACTACAGCGAAGGCAAAATTAACTTTAAAATATTATTGGGTTACACTGTGATCCTACAGCGTGGTCAGAAAAAGGCTAGTTTAAAAGTAACAACAGTGTTAAGAGATAAAGACAGATCTCCTACACTTAAACAACTTGAGGAAAGAATGATTGATGATATCTATAAACTAGGTGTTGATGAACGTCATTTACCAAATACTAAGTTAAGCTTATGGCTAACTGTTAGAGATGTTACTATAAAAATCATCCCTAGAAATAGTAGTAAGAAAAATAAAGGTAAAAATAAAAAATAATTTACCTTCCCTCAATAGGGTTGCTAGGTTAAACCCTTCCTTAAAAAGTGGACATTAAGTTTATTAAAAAATAAAATAAAAACAATGAAAAATTTCTTTAATCCTAAAGACATCGTAATGTGTGAAGAATTTGACGATGGTTCAACTCTACTAGTTATAGTAGTTAAAAAACACACAAACTTTTATCATTTAGTTGATTGTATTCACTCTCTGCTTACATTTATGCAAAATCTTCTTTACAAAGGTCCTAATACATGCAGACCTTGTAATTTAAGACTTCTAGTTGTAACAGACCTAGGGGTATGTCCTTATCCAGCTAAGGTATTTACTGTTAGAAGAAGATTCAACGGTCATACTAAAATCGATGGAATTAAAGATGACCTAATTAATCAGCTGAATAAGGGGTATGATGATCATGATGTGATTACACACGATTTTAATTACGTATGTATTTACACAGAACCTTCAAAAGGAAACCCTACCCGTACTTATAAAGTATAAGGGCACCCATCAATGATGTGGACAATAAGTATACAAATATATAAATTAATATGAAAACTTTAATAATCTTAATACTAGAGAAAACCTTTAGTACACTTTCTACAATAAGACATAGTGAAATCATTCAAGCATTATGTCTTATACCTATTTTATTCACTTTTTACCTATTCGTTTTAGCATACGCTCTACTTATCACCTGGTTACTCTTTGGTATAGAGCCATCAGCTCTTATTCTTTGAATCTTAGGTATAGGTACCGTTATGTTAACTCTTATTGCTTATGTTAATATATTTCTTGATATGAGAGGGTATTATTCAGTGGAAGATGAGGAAATAAATCATATTTTATCCATAGTCTTTGAGGTATTTGTAGGGTGTCTAAAATTCTACATTCTTTCTATCTCTTTCACAATAATGCTACTTCTGATCTTGTAGGTTTTTAAAAGAGCAACAGTAACACGTTGTATTACCATTGCAAGCGGACGATAACTAAAAATAGAATCGAATATGTCCTGTACCATAGCTGCTTTAGCTTCACCATAACTGTTACCTTTAAGATAGTTTCCAATATACCAAGAATGTGAGGATGTACCATCATAGATTGAGGCGGATAATAGTTTCATCCCTTTATCCCCATAACCTGTATCTTCGATAATAGTTTCTAAATCTAAAGTTATGAACTGATAGGTTTCTTTAACATCTTTAACTGATAATTCAATGTTTCTAAGAGATTTCTGAGTTAACGTTAAGTTAGCGAAACAGGGTGTTAAACTTGTCACAGAACAGTCCACAGGTACTTTTGGTTTAGCGAGATTCAATTGAGGTTCTTTATTACTCAATTTAACATTACTTCTTACTAGAGTTCTGTTAGCTAGATGACCATTAACTAAGCTATCTTGTATAATATAAATGTTACCATTTTTCAACTCCACTCTAAGTCTATTAGAAGTTTCCTCTTTTTCAATAGTAATACTTCTAATATCCTTATTAATAGTACATTTAGTTATAACAAATAAAGTATCAGTGATTTTCTCATGTCTACCCCATAAACTGTAACTATCTGCTTTAGGAAGTTTAAGTGAATCTATCACAGAATGTGCTTTCCCTTTAGACATATATTTATCTGCTTTAAGTTTAAACTCTTTGTATTCCTCTAAAGTAACTGGTTTATAGAAGATTTTAATTTCTTTATATCCTGCTGCTTTATATCTTTGTAAAAATGATCTGAATTCACTAACGATTTCTTTAACATAGTCTGATTTAGCTTTATCACTCCATTTGATAATATGTACTCTACCACAAGACAGATGTTTGTCATCTTCTGTAAGCAGTATTACTCTCAGATACAGATATTCTGGGGATATTTCTAATCTACTAAAGAATTTGTTTAAGTTTTATCTAATTGTTTTAACCGAACTAGGTTTTAATATTCTAATAATTTTTGTTTTCATGCTTGCCAGCCCCCGCAAGCCCCCTTTGGGGGTTGGGGTGTTGTAATGTTTGTTTTGTAACCCTGCTAGCCCCTTCGGGGTCGGGGGGAAGGGTTAAATTTATTTACTTAGTTTAGTAATATACATTCTTACTACTTGGTTATATGTGAATAGTGGTAATACGTATTTTGAAAATACATAGATTAAAGCCAATAAAGTTAAGAATGAAAAAGTTAATTGGTTTACAAAATAAAACGGATATAATTGTGGCATATGTTTTAACTTAAGTTTTATACTCTTCTGCAAGCCCCCTCGCTAGCCCCCAAAGGGGGGTGAGGTGTTATACGGAAAGAGCTATTTCTGTAAATTTATTTTTACAAGTTCCTAAAATTAGGCGGTTGAAATATTTCTGTGTGCTTATACCCTTAAACAGTTAAGGTGATCTTAAAATTATTTAGAGAACCGCCGCAAACCCCGTATGCAAGATCTCTGATGCCCCGTTGGGGCAAGCCCTCTCGGGGTGTGAGCGCGTTATCTAGCGAAAAAGAGGCTTGAAGGGTTACACTAAATTTGAAGCATGATACGAACAAAGAGACTTGAACTCTTAAGGAATTACTTCCACTCCTGCTTAAGAGGAGATTGTTTACCAATTTCAACATGTTCGCTGCTAGCTTTGTTTAATCTGCTCCCCCCCGAAGGGCTTGCGCAAGTCCTGTAGGGGACTGCTAGACCCGAAGGGCTACGCACTACGATGGGACTAAAGGAGTGGTGTTTAGATTGACTATACTGTACTTATATAAAATTATCCGCTAGCCAGCAAGACCTCTGCAAGCCTATCAGGCAGACGGGCTAGCGCTAGCCCTGTTCTACACCCTCCCCTCCTACGGGCCCTTTGCAAGATCTACGATGCCCCGTTGGGGCTAGCCCTTCGGGAGGGTGTGTGCAGCCCCGTCTGCCGTAGAAACGGAGGGTTGGAGTTTATTTATCTAAAAATATGACTTAATCTTACTGTAAAATTAAATGCTCCTTTTCTAGATTTGTCTGTAAAGGTTGAAATCTGGTTTACTTTAGTGTTTAATCTGTTAAAATTACCTCTTTGTGCACGTTTAACTGTTAATCTTGGTATTATTTTTTCATTTATTGGTCTACCTGCTAATTTTATATTTAAACCTGATACACCTGAAGGATAAGAAGAAGTTAAAGTACCAATAATTTTAGTATCAGTATTTCCTAACAAAGAAGCTATTTTAGCTTTATTTGTTTTGTAGATATTCATACTTTTAAACACTCTAGAAGTAAGTCTGATAAATTTATTGTTATAACTTTTGTTGTTTAAAAAGTTTACTAATACCTCACTGTCTTGGTATGGTTGATATAGTCTTACTAAGTCTAATTCTACTTCTGTTTTAAACAATTTAGTTAAGTAATCATTAAGATATAAAAATTTATTGTTGTAAACATCTGTTATTAATTTAGCTTTGCCTTGCCCATTTAAGGTGTTAGACTGAGCATCTAACGTTGTTGCTTTAACTAAATAAAACAAATGAATAATTATTTTAGTTTTTATTTTATTATTTGATTTGATATCGAATTCATTAGATATTGTTTCATGGCTATTTAATATTTCAAATCTAGGTTTACTTATTAAACAACCTTTAGTTAAAAAAGCTATTCTTAACATTTGAGCTGCTTTTTCCATTTTAAACAACAAGTTATTTGTATTATTAAATAAATAGAAATTATAACTGCTGTTACTTAATTTAAAGCTAAATCTTGTTAACATATTTAAATAATGTCTTATTCTGTATGTTATATTGTTACCCGATACTTCTTTAAATTTAGGTAATGTTTTTACTATTGAATTAAAGTGATTTTTTAAAATGTTTAAAGACATATGCATATCACCTATAGGTACATATCTTAACGGTTTATTTGTGTTTAAAACTTCTTTATTATTTGGCAAGCTTTTGGGGTCTAATAATAGATTGTTTAAAGATTTGTTACCTTTTTCATTTAAAATAAAATTACTATACATTTCTATAGATTTTAAAGATACAGGCACCACGTTGTCTTTAAATATTAGAGAGCTATGTATTGTGTTATCTAAATTTTTAGATAAGCCTCTATAACCCACCAATGGGGCTAGCGTTGTATTTGCTGAATTGTTATTTGTCATTATGTTTGTATTTGTTGTTAGTTGTTTACTCACCCAAAACTTTGTTATAAAGAATCCTACTTTTGTCACCAAAAGTGTTAAGGCTAACTGTAATATTTTGTTATATTAAGTCGAAATGGAACCCTAAATAAATAAAGTTTCCTTTAAATATCAGGATTAAAAAGTACTAATGTTTAGCATAGCGCTAGATCTGTACCCCCGACCCCGTAGAGGCTAGCGACCCTGCAAGATCTCTGATTCCCCGTTGGGGACGCCCATCCCAGCAGGTCTGTGGGTGTTACAGTTTACATTAGACTCTTATACCTCTACCCCCTTTGGGGGCTAGCGAAGTCTTGCAAGCTGTCATCTAAGGTCCTATGGGGTTAGGGTTATTCACCTAAGTCAACTGGAGTTGTCATAATCATCTCATCTGAATCATTAAACACTAGTTTACGCTTATTGTCTACAATCCTGGCTAAAGGCATTGGCTTACCACTTTTTGCATAAGCCCTTTAGGGAATAAAATTTCACTTAAAAATAAAAAACTAAAAAAGACGAAGGGGATTTGTGCCATAGCTAAATTCGCCGAGTCAGGATTTGAGGTAAAAAGACCATTTTCCGTAGGGTTATAACCCGCCAGGACTATGGTGCTTGAATGCCGATTAATCCACAGGCAATCAACTTAGATGAGGGTTCGATTGGAGGCGTATCCAAGTTGCGTAGCAATGGTTACGGTGAATGAGATCCCGGTTAGAACTATTAGCCTTAACTAGAAAATATAAAATTTATATTAAAGTTAAAAAAGGGAAAAAGAAAAGACCCTTTCACAAACACGAGAAAGATTTACTTCGGTTTACTACAAAACCGGCAAGTAATCGAACTTAAGTAGTGTGAAAGGGTCTATTTCTCTCTGAGCTCTGATTCTCGACCCTATATGGAAGCCTAGATCGTGCTGATCTTTTCTGTCCCCGATGGTGAAGACATTGTTTCTCGATAGAGGAACCACTTCGCCATCAGGATACAGTAAAAAGATCGATAGAGCAAACTTATCTAAACCGATAGGTTCTAGGTAAGCGTCGAGATCATGAGCGTACGAGCTGAAATCTGAGCCGTTAGTCATACACGGTAGTGTAAACGTAACGGAACCACATACCGGTGGTTTATACTCAGATGTCTCAGCTCTCCCCCTTAGCCAAAAGCCTAATAAAGAAGAATAAACAGGGTTATCAGATCCGAAATTATCCCTAACAGAAAAATAAAGACTTGAATCAGCAAGATTCACCTGAGAACCTGTGGACGAGGCTACAGAGCCTGCCACAGATTCGGGGGAATTAAGCATAATATCAAGTGCGGAAGGATGAGCTGAGAAATTAAGTGTATGAGCCTGAGATAGAAAGATTGAGCTATCACGCCCCAAAGGGGGTATCGTAGCTGCGACATTAAGAAACGGCGGGTTAACAAAAGGCGCTCTCAATCTGGCGTAAGCCTCATTAGCTGCCTGACTTTCAAGTTCAACCAATGTGGGTGAGGATGGAACTGTATTTGGTGTAGGAGGCAATGAGGCTAATCTCTCGAAGGCACCGGGTACCTCAGGTGTAGAAATAGCACTTAAGTCTAAAGCGTTAAGTATGGGTGATCTCGCTACTACAGTATTATCCACAGAATGTGATGTAATGTTTCTTAAATTATAGAAAACATTATTTACGGTAGTATGTTCTCTTTCTAAACCCACAGTACCAAATGGGGGTTGAATAGTAGAAGATGACTCACCCATATTGGCGCCAGGTTCCGTAACTGGTCCTGGCAGCGCTCCTCCGGCACCACCTCTTGGGAATAAAGATGTAATAAATTCCCACACGGTGTGTGCCCCTGAGGAGATAGCTGCTGTAATATCACTAAAATGCACCCAACCGAAGTAAATAAATGCGGCAGAGCCAGCAAATAATCCTACATAAAATATGGTATAGTAAGCTATATTCCAGTAGTCGATAGACGGTAAAGAAGTAGGATTGCTGGCTAAAACGCTTCTAGCACTCTCTATAATTCTTCCTCCAACGGAGGCACCTCCACCATTCGACGTAACATCTGGTGCAGTAGAAGGTGCCTGTGCTTCGTCATATGCGCCTAAGAAATCTCTAAATGCTCTAGTTTTATTAATGAAATCTTGCCCCCATCCGCTTTTGTCTTCAGGTTTAGGTAAATCTCCTACAAACCACTCTAGCCCGTCAAGGATTTTACTAATTGTAAAATGTGTGAAATCCGTATAAAGAGCTACAGCTTTCACCCACAAGGTGGCGAAGAAAGAACCTACCTGATCAAGTGTCAAGAAAGGTAAAAATTTCAGTATTGTAAATATTAAAGTAAAGATGTTAAAGTACATAAATCCTTTAAGTCCTAATTTAATATAAACAATTAGAGGTGTTAAGTATGGAATGTGTTTTTTAGGCATCAATTTATCCAAGAAAAACAGTGATAGCATAGATATAACTAGGTTAGCTATACCAAATTTAAGCGTACTCAATGCTGTAAGTATTGTGGTAGCTCTAGTACTCAATGCTTTAAGTAATAATTTAAGTTTCATTTTAAAAATATAATTTTGGTGTAGCTATAGTCTCCTCTGTTCTACAGGGAGTATTTGTAATGTGTCACATTACCCTTATATTACAGGGTTAACTTAAAACTACTTCAAAATCAACATCACCGTTTGTATTCAACATAACTTCTCTAACGTACTTGTTGTAGGCATTCTCTCCCACAGGGTGGAAAGAGATGACCAATCTACAAGCGTTAGAGTGTTCTAGGTTATTGTAGCTGTCACACACTAAGTCAATATAACCTCTTATATTTCCTATGTCTTCTGTATTTACAATAACCTTATTTCCCAATCTAACGGTAGTTCTACCGTTATCTAGTACTAATGTTGTGTATATAAAAATAAATTTGTTGGCTTTAGCCGTATTTCTAAAGAATCTGTTTAAGTTTTCTCTAATCGTTTTAACTGTACTAGGTTTTAATATTCTAATAATTTTTGTTTTCATGCTTCTATGATAAATTTGGTTTGTAGCTATAGTCCTCTATGACGAGGTATTTGTAGTGTAACACACTACCCTTTTATCCAACCCTGAGCAGTAACGGTAAAAGAGGGTTTCTTAGAGTCCACCTAGCATTACGATCACGCTAGCGTTTTCTACGTTATGATGATCAAGTTTAAACTGGACATCAGGGTAGGCTTTTCTAATTTTAGTTTTCATGCTTCTAATATAAATTTTGGTTTGTAGCTTTAGTCTGCTTCACTCTAACACCCCCCAAAGGGGGCTGGCGGTTGAGTGGCAGTAATTGTAGTGTAACACACTACCCTTTGATGACAGTTATGAGTGGTACAAGTAAAAGAGGGTTTCTTAGTGTCCACCTAGGATTACGATCACGCTCACGTTTTCTACGTACTTTAACTTTACCTTTTTTATCTGGTTGACTTAGTTCTTTAAATGAATATTTTAAGTAATTAGATTTATAAATTATATAAACCACTGCTAGCCCCTACGGGGTAGATTTAAATGCTATGGAAGCGCCTAAATGAGCAGCAACCATTACGGCATATCCTTATTAGTTAGGGATATTATACTTAAAACAGCACTTTCGTCGTCAACATTGAGTAAAAATAACTTTTTTAACAGATTAAAACTGGACTCTGAGTATTTATACGTAAGAGTTATAGTTAAAATAGATGATAATAAATATTTATCTTTAGGTAAAGGCCATTGCATCAAATTATCTGATAAAAAAGAAATTAAAAGTTATATAAGCTACTTAACCAAAGAGTTGGCTAAAATGTTTGATAAATATTCAATAGAAAACATCCTTAGCCTTAAAGTTATTTACAGTAAAGGTGACAAAGATATGCATGAAAGATTTGAGGTTAGAAATAAAAATATCCTTGACTCTAGTAAAATAGATGATATCTTATCAACTCTATCCCTTCCTAAAAGTATTAACTACTCTAAATTAGGTAAGTTAACTGAGTTATCTGAAACTCTATTGTTTATAACAGATGTTAAACTTAATAAAAATATTAGTTATATCTCAGTAAGTAAACAACCTAATAAAATATATTAAGAATAGAAATGAAAGATGGTAAAATCTATAATATTCACGATTATTTATTAGACGGGAAACTAATTAGTAGAGAGTTAATTGCGGTGATAGACATGAAAGTACCTGATTCTGATTCTACAGATAACACAGTCCCCGTAGGGGCTAGCGACAATTTGGACTATGATAAAATGTCTGAATTAAACTATGATGACTACGTTGACACAGGGATAGATTATGCCAGTGAAGAAACCGTAGACAGTAATTTAATGGAAGACATAAGTTATGGTGATTTAGAGACAGATAATGACTCTGATGATGATGATGGAGACGATTCCCCGTCCGGGTTCGACGGGGGATCTAAAAGTAACAACTTATCCAACTTAACTCTTAAAGAGAAATCAGACCCCGGAGGGGCTAGCAGAAATATTAAACCTAGAATGTGGGCTAATTATGATAAATTAACAGATAAAACTATATGGAATTATTTTAAACACGACAAAATCATTAAAAAAACTGTAGTTTATATCCACAATGGTTCTAAATTTGATTTAGTATTCTTACTTAAAGAATTGTTAAAGGATGACCTTTATAAAGTGTATCCTGTGTATAGAGATGGTAGCTTCGCTAGCCCCTTCGGGGTATCACTAAGAGTAGTTAGAAAATTCGATAGAGCAGAAATTGCTATTAAAGATTCCTTGCTTATACTTTACGGTCCCTTAGCTAAATTAGCTAAATCCTTTAACCTAGAAGTTGGTAAAGATATCTTTCCTTATGACTTTGTTAGTCTAGATAATTTAGATTATATAGGCCCAGTACCTGATTATAAATACTTTGACTCCACTAAAGTTAGCTTAGATGATTACTTAGATTATAAATCTAGATTTAAAGACAATAAGTGGTGCTTAAGAACAGAGTTGGAAAATTACTGTGTTAACGATTGTAAAGTTCTTTACCATATAGTTGAAGCGTTTAATAACTTGATTATAGACAGCTTTAACGTAGATATTCATAAGTTACCCACTCTGGCTTCAGTAGCTTATAGAATCTATAAAGCCAATTACTTAAAATACTCGTTTAAAGAATTTAGCCTACCTAATAAAAAGGGTAAAGTTAAAGTACACAGAATGTCACAGTTACCAGTTATAGGTGAATCAAACTTTAATATTCTTAAAGAGGGTTACTATGGTGGTCACTGTGACATGTACATACCATTTAACAGAGATAACCAATTAATTTATTGCTATGATGTTAACTCATTATATCCTTATGTTATGAGAGCTTACGAATTCCCTACTAAATTTATTTGTAAAACTGAAGGAGATGTGAGAGTCACTAATCCTAAATTATACAATAACTCTCGCTAGCCCCCTCTGGGGGAGGGTTTTATAAAGTAATAGTAGAAGCACCACTAGGTTTACAACCGTAGATCTTGCACTTGGGGGGCAGCCCCTTAATCGGAATAGAGGTGAATCGAACACCTAAGGGTCTCCCCGAACAATTAGCAATCGTCTTATCTTACCAATGAAAACTATTCCTACACCCACCCTCCCCCGCTACGCCTCTCGGGGGCTTGCTAAGGTCTTGCTGGGGGCTTGTAGCCCCCCCCTGGGGCAGTCTAAGCTAGTCTGTGCTTGCTAACCTTTTGGGTTTTAGTCTTTATCAGATTCGAACTGACACTGGCTGCGTGAAGGGCAACTGTACTAACCATTATACTAAAAGACCTGTAAACCTGAGGGATAGCACGGGGCGCTAGCCTGCTAGCCCCATGCCTGAGGGGGATGTAGGAATAGGCACTAAATTACGACATCTGGAATTGAACCAAATCCGCCAGTTCATGAGACTGACATGCAAACCTTTACACTTTGTCGTACTATCGCCTATATTCTTATACAACCCCTCTGCTACGCCCCAACGGGGAATCGTAGATCTTGCAAAGAGGGCTTGCGTCAGATCTAGACCCCCGCTACGCCTGCTAGCCCCGTTGGGGCATCAGAGATCTTGCACTTGGGGGGTGCATAGCCCTTCGGGAGGGTACGGGAGTGTGGCACAGAGCAAGAAAAAGAGTAAGATATTCTCTTTTGGATTCGAACCAAAATTGACACTTTAGAAGAATGATGTTCTACCATTGAACTAAGAGAATTGTGGATTCTTTGTGCAAGACCTTAGCAAACCCCGTAGGGGTGGGAAAGGGGTGCGATTAATACGAGTAATCAGATTCGAACTGATGATATCTACTTGGAAGGTAGAGGCTATACCAACTTAACTATACTCGCTTTGTTAACTCTCCAGGCCCTCCCCCAAAAGGGGGATCTTCCGCTAGCCTGCTAGCCCCATGCCTGAGGGGGATGTAGGAATAGGCACTAAATTACGAGCCCTTCCAGATTCGAACTGGGACACCCCTCATTGACAATGAGGTACTCTACCAATTAAGCTAAGGGCCCTAACATAATTCCTCCCCTCCGCCCCAAAAGGGGGCTTGCAAAGGGCTTGCCCCAACGGGGCATCAGAGATCTTGCTGCAAGCCCCTGCGGGGTAGGTGGCTAGCCCTACTTTTTGGGATAAACCTAAAGAGGCTTACAACTATAACTAAACCCCGCCCTGCCAGATCTTCGATTCCCCTAAAGGGGGCTGGCAGAAGGAAGATGTATTGTAACGTGTGAATATCTTAACATAAAGTCTTGTGACCAATTAGTAATGCTAAACTAAATACTTCTCAGTACTTTCATTTGCATCCTATCCAAGAAATGTTCTATTTCTTATCTTATTGATTATTTTTTATATAATCGTTAGTATCTAGGGGGTAGATTCTTGCTTGAGATACTTTCAGCACTTATCTACCATGTTTGTGGCTACCCAACTGTGCCAAAATATGTATATAACCTTGCAAACCTTGCGGTTTTAATGGACTATATTTTATAGGTAACTATCGCAAGCCCCTTTGGGGTATATTTGTTATTATACCTATACCTAAGTATAGTAGTTACCACATCAAAGATAATATGGTTTATATTAGTATTGATTTCAACAATTGGTACACTATGGAAACACAGCCTATTGATCCTTTCGTACTAGAAGGTCTGCCCCTTTTTACTAATTGTTCCTCCAGAAGATAGGGACCATACTGACTCACGTCGTATTAAACCCAATTCACGTACCCTTTTAATGGGCGAACAGCCCAACCCTTCCAAGATTCTTCACCCGGAGGATAGGATGAATCGACATCGAGGTGCCAAACAGCCGGGACAATGTGTACTCTCGCCGGCTATCAGCCTGTTATCCCTAGCGTAACTTTTATCAAATGATCCCCGTCTATTCCATATTATAGCGAGGGGTCACTATGCCCTACTTACGTATCTGTTCGACTTTTGAGTCTTTCAGTTAGGTATGCTTACCGCCATTACACTATACACAACCTTAACACTAGTTGATTGATCTCCATTCGATTTCTAGCTATACCTTATTAAAAAAAGTTTATACATAAATAATGTTTAATGGTTTAATGTTAAAATGAAAAGAAATCCTTTATAAAATAATATTTATACTTTAACAACACCCGAACCCCTTGAGGCTAGCAGGGCTGACTAGGTATTAAATCATTTTATACCATTACAATTTCCTATTTAGTTTGATAACCCCGAGGGGGATTAATATTTTTATTGTTTATTTCTGTGGGTGTACTTTGCTACTTTATTAAAGACGACCGCCCCAGTCAAACTGCCAATTAGTCAATTCTCCCTAATTAGTTTAGATTACGTGGTTAGGAATATTCTTACGAATTACAACCTTTCTTTTTTTATTAAAGCTACATTTAAGTATTTTAATTTTTTACACGCAAAATAACAACAAAGGTAAACACTGACCCAATTTTTATCTGGAGGTTTCCACGCAAGCCCTTTTGGGGTATTTTTATAATATTACAAAAACAACGTCCTTCGACATCCCTAATCACTATTGTTAAAAATTGTTCTAGATCAGCGTATTAACTAACTACAGTAAAGCTGCATAGGGTCTTCCCGTCCCACTGGAGGTAACCCGCATCTGCACGGGTAATTCAATTTCACTGAGCAAGTTGTAGAGACAGTGAGACCTTCGTTACATTATTGATACCGGACCACATTTAATGGCCAATTTATTTCGCTACCTTAGGATCCTCATAGTTAAGACCGCTATTAACCAGACTTTCAATCAGTAACAGTTACCCATTACCTCTTTTATATTAATGGCATCGAGCAAATTTCAGAACGTATACTATGACTTTCATCATTGCACATTCTTGTGTTTTTAGTAAACAGTCGAGGCCTCCGATTTTGTGCCACCAAAATCAACATTATAGTTTGGATTTCCCCTATTAATGAATTAATAAGCTTAATAAATAGTTTTACCTAATATTAAATATAATGTTTATTGGTTCCTCTTATCGCCAAACTTATGAGGACATCTTGCCGAGTTCCTTTACAACTTTTAGCTCTACGCCTTAGTATTCTCTACCTACGAACCTGTGTCGGTTTAGGGTACGGTAGTTAAGCATCACTTAAATTTAACATGTAAAAATATTAGTTAAATTTACAAGTAACAAAATAAACTTAAGCTAGAACATTTACAGTTTACAAAAGTAAACCTTCTTTAAAAAAGAAACATTAGTTCTATCCACTAAAGGATATTTACTTAAATGATATTATTTTCTTGGCCTTATCTATCCTTTAGGCTGTTTATCATTTACTCATCAGATGAAACTTTGGTTCCATATCCTTAGAGACCCGCATTTAACATAAGTTAGTTGAAACCTTACTTATAACCCTTTCGTATTCGGCGAGAAGTATTATAACTTCTTTTTACGTTACTCATGTCAGCATTCTCTCTTCAGTTCGTCAATCACAATGAAACACTGTGTATCTTACGTTCCTGAATGTTCTTCTACCTAAATTAATAATGTGTTATATTATTAACCAACACGATATCGGTTGATTATTTAGACCCGTTAAATTTTCGGTGCTACAATCTAAAGAGCTGATGCGTTGTTACAACGATCATTAAAAGTAGCGACTACCAGGCTCACTTTACAGCTGCATACAATATATAACATCCTTAATTTCACTTAATAATCATTTGGGACCTTAATACGTGTTCTCGACTGTTTTCGTCTTGACTACTCAACTTATCATGAGCAGTCTGAATATCTAACAGCAATTTATGTACTTCCGAGTTTAAATTCCATTGGTAAGATTTACTAGATCCCCACAACCTAAACGCATATAGTTACTGCTAAAGCAACACCTATAATTGTTTGGAATTTCGTGCTGTACCTCCATAAATCTTATTAGATGTCATACTTACATATGTTTCGAAGAATACCAGCTAGCACTAGATCAGATTGGCATTTCACCGCTTTCCAGAACTCATCAGAGAATTCTGCAACATTCACCTGTTCGATCCTTAAAATCTGGTCCTGGAAAGATCATCTAGCTTCGGGTCTAATAGAAATAACTTACCCAACACTAATATCTAGCAAATATTAACTTATCTAATTTTAAATTATAATAAGGTAATACTCTTTTTATCAGAAAGATTTCTTAAATAAAAATATTGTAATTTATTACTCCACTAAATTAGTTTAGTCGCTTTCGCTAAGGCTATTAACCTTGCTATTCCTATTAACTTGCTGACCCATTATGCAAAAGGTACGCCGTCATTGTTTTCACAACTTCGACTGCTTATAGAGTTACTAATTCAAAGTTTATTTCAATCACTAATTTTATAATCTTTTTCAAATTGTTCCTTTACAGTACTATTCACTATCGCTAAATTTATAATACTTAGCCTTAGAGGATGGTTCCCCTTTATTCTGACAAGTTTTCTCTCATCATACTTTTGTTATCTTAAATTTAACTACAGGACTATGGTTTACACCTTCTCTGGTTGCTTCATTAAACTTTTGATTACGGCTAATCCAATTTCAATCGCCTTTACTTTTGGAGTCTCGGTTGATTTCCTTTCCTTTCCTTACTGAAATGATTTACTTCAGGAAGTATAAAATATAAAGGTTTCCCTTAGGAACGCCGTTTGTTTACGAAATGCAGATATTAACTACTTTAATTGTTAATAATTCACTTAAAACCTTAAATGATTGTACCTAAGTACATTACATTACGGCATTTGGACTGTGCCTCCTTATTTATAAATTTGCTAATTATCCTTAATAACTCCTTTAAAATACTTTATTATTTTGTAATAATTTTTGATGTTAGTTTCTATATTACACATCGGTACTTATAAAAAGTTACACACCCCACCCCCGCAAGCCCCAAGGGGTCGGGGTCTTGCAACGGGGCTTGCCAAAGAGTAAAAACACATACACCCGCTCAAGGCGTGAGGTGTGAAGCCTGCAAGCCCCAACGGGGCATCAGAGATCTAGCACAAGACCCCTTGGGGACCCGTTGGAGTTGTGAATAGGAGCAACCAGATGTGGCAACACAGAGGATAGGGTTTTAATCAGATAATTTAACAAGCCCTGCCCCCGCAAGCCCCAAAGGGGGTCCGGGGCTTGCACAAGACATTAGGAGGGGGGACGGTATTAATAAAAATGGATCAAGTGCATACTTAATTATATAATTTTATAGATAAAAACACTTAATAAACCAAAATTTGTTATAACAATTAAGATCAAGCAAGAAAAACATATTATTATTTCTATTATAACAAAGAAAATTTGACTTTTTTCAAAGTATCTAATAAGTTTAACGTATTTAGAATATCTTTTTTCTACATCATATTTATTTATTAAATATATCGATATAAAATAACCTGGCCAGCCCCGTTGGGGTATATTTATTAAACAAACTAAAACGATCAAAGAAAGAATAAACATATTAAAACTGTAAGTAATAATAGGTTCTACATCCGCAGGGATTTCATTACCTAATTTATTAAAAAGAAACGGTATAATAAAACTATATTTTAAATTTTTAGCGTTCGCTAGCCTCTGCAACCCTATACGGGGAACCCTCGGGCCTTGTGGGTGCGTGCTAGCCCCTTTGGGATCCGACGGTTTAACATCAGAGTTATCAGTCCCCAGCGGGGCTTGCAAGTCTGAATTTTGTTTACGTTCGTTACATCTGCAGATTAAGTTCAAGATAGAGCCTGTAGCACCTACACAAGCTAACAAATCTGTACCTACTTGAACTATCTGTCTTATAAACTTTGTGGTATTTCTTGTTAACAGAATCATTGTTTAAATATAAAAAGAATTCCTGAGGTAGCTTTTACCTCGCTAAGTGGATATAGCCTTGCTAGACCCGGGCTAGCCCCCTACCCCTTGGGGCTGGCGGGGGGGGGAATCAGAGATCTTGCTGCAAGCCCCGCGGGGGGTATTAGAGATTTAACATCTCTGCAAGCCCTCAACGGGGTCTACTTATATGCGAGTGCTACGCCTGCTGGGATGGGCGCCCCCAACGGGGTCTACCCCTTCGGGTCTTGCAGTTGAAAGGGGTTACGATTTGAGAATTATAGAGAGTTAGGTTCGCCAGCCCTCCGGGTATAAAACTTTGCTTGCCCCCGCTAGCCCCCTTTGGGGGTCAGGGTCATCAGAAGAGAATGGTTGTGTTGATTCAGCTAGCCTCGCTAGCCCCTTCGGGGTTGTTTGCTGGCTATTTAATAAAAAGATCTAAGTTGTTAAGAACAATGGCAATATAATAAATGCAACTAAAATTGTCTACAATAATTATACTTATTAATAAAAATATATAAATATTACTTAGTTTACTATGCATTTGTACTATTCTAGTTAATATAGCTATAAAAAATAAATAAGATTTTTCAGGCAAAATGTTTTCTAATATTGTTAATTTTATTTCTTTGTTAATCAAAGTTTTTAAAAAGAAAATTAATAACAATAAAAAACTTAAACAAAAACTTATTCCATTTAACACCAATACTCCTGACAATACCCCTTCTAGATTTGTTAAATCTAGTTCTTCGTTAGGAGAGGAAGCAGAAAAGTTAGACCCCGTGGGGGCTTGTGGAGTATCACCTGATTTAGGCGTTTCGATGGAATTATCTTTATTAACTGTAACACCTATTTGTCCTGAGTTTTCTGCTGTTGGTTTAGCCCCGTCAACGTATGCACCAGCTCCGTGTATTACAGCTCCACTAGCTCCCAGGCCTGCTGTAATAGCTACTTTTACACTCAGAGGTAGAGAAGTATTTTTTACCAAAGAGGCTCCTGCGGTAAAACCCGCGCCTATAGCAACACCTTTACAAAAACCCCCCAAGGGGTCGGGGTCTCTTAAACTTGTAGCCATAGGTTTAACAATTTCTTGACTAACCGTGATTGTAACGTCTGAGTTGTTCCCATCGCCGCAATACACAGGATTTTGTAGCATGGCAACCAGTACTAAAGAATAATATATTATTAATAGTATAAGACCCCAAAAGGTAAAGACTTGTAACCATTTAATAAAAGCCACATCAGATAATTTATATCCATCTATTACATAAGTGAATAACAAAAAGAAAAAGAAAGCGTAAAACATAATTAAATTAAAGTTGCTTAAATCAGAAACTGTAAATATTTGTATTAAAAATCTCATATTTGTATTTGTTGTTAGTTGTTTACTCACCCAAAACTTTGTTATAAAGAATCCTACTTTTGTCACCAAAAGTGTTAAGGCTAACTGTAATATTTTGTTATATTAAGTCGAAATGGAACCCTAAATAAATAAAGTTTCCTTTAAATATTAGGATTAAAAAGTACTAATGTTTAGTTATAAAACTTTAATAAAATTTAAACCTTAGACACTTATACCCCCCCCCGCGGGGCTTGCAGCAAGATCTCTGATTCCCCCACCCCCGCCAGCCCCCGCTACGCCCCCAAAGGGGGTTGGGGAACTACGCACACCCCAACCCCAACCCCCTTTGGGGGCTAGCGGGGGGCTTGGGGAGCGCTAGAGGAGGCTTGCAAGACAGATCGACTTTAAATAAGATAGCTAAGGTTTAACCCATTTTACCACTAGCCCCGATGCAAGATCTAGATCGCTACGCCCCTCCCCCAAAGGGGGGGTATTAATTGTTAACAACAATGGAAGGTATTGGAATTGAACCAATATAAATTATATTAGGAATATAACACTTTACCGTTAAGTTAACATCCCCTATTTATTATACTATTTTTATTTATACCCATCGTAGACCCCGTGGGGGCTTGTGCGTAGCCCTTTGGGGTGGGGTCAGGCACGGGGCTTGCAGAGGGCAAGGGTTTTGGGTCTCACAGTTAAACATTAAACAATAAAGTTGTTACTGAGGCATGTAAAGTATCTAATATTACATTAGGGTAAACACCTAAAACAAATGTAGGTATCATTAAACTTATTAATAAAATAAATTCTCTTCTATTTATATCTTTAACTGGTTTTAAATAAGGAGAATAAGAACCATAAGATAATCTGTTATATAGATAAATTGAGTACACAGCACTAAATACTATCCCTGTTGCTCCTATGATTGCTGCAAAAGGAGATCTTTCCCATATACCTATTAGAGACATCTGTTCCCCTAAGAAGTTTAACGATAAAGGTATACCTGTATTAGCTAAAGTAAATATAAAGAATAATATAGTAAACACAGGCATATATGTAACTAGACCTCTAATATAATTAATTATTCTAGTATGAACTCTTTCATAGATTATACCCCCTACACAAATAAATAGAGCTGGGGATACAAAACCGTGGGCTATTGATAGTAATATGGCCCCTTCTATACCTATAATGTTATTAGAGAATAAACCTAATATTACTACACCCATGTGACAAATACTAGAATAAGCTATTAAAGCTTTAACATCTTGTTGTATTATAGTAGCTAAAGAAGCATAAACTATTGTTACTAAAGCTACAGTTTGTACTAAAGGACTAAAATAGTGAGTAGCATCTGGTAAAAAGTTTATCAATACTCTTAAGTAACCATAAGTAGCTAATTTTAAGATTGTACCAGCTAATACTATAGACCCCGCTAAAGGACTATCAGCATGAGCTCTATATAACCAACCTGTCATAGGCCATAAAGGAGTTTTTACAGCAAAAGCTAAAAAGAAGGCTAACCATAACAATTTTTGACTATCTAAATTTATTTCAGATAAAGAAATTAATAAGAAATCAGTAGAACCAACATAATTATAAATTTCTAAGATAGCTAACAACATAAACAAGGAACCAGCTAAGGTATACAAAAAGAATAATAAAGCTGATCTTACTTTATTTTCACCTGAACCATATAAAATTATAACTATAAATAAAACAGGTAAAACACTTTCAAAGAAAACATAAAATAATAATAAATCTAAAACAACAAATAAAGCTATTTGTAATGTTTCTAATAGTAAGAAAGAGATTAAAAAATATTTTAAGTTATGTTTAATGCTATTATAGTTAGACAATATAGCTATAGGTGTTATAAATGTTGTTAACAATACAAAATAAATTGATAAACCATCTACTCCTATGTTTAAATGACAATAAGTTAATTCTTTAAAACTATAAACAAACTGATATTGACTAGTGCTTGAGTCGAAGTTAACCCATAAATAAATAGATAATATAAAATTAATTAAAGATGTAGCTAAAGCAATTCTTTTAGCTTTTTCATTATCTGTAACTAACAATAAAACAATTGAACCCAATAAAGGTATTATTAATAATAAACTTAACATTTTTAGTTGTTTTGGTAATTCCAGAAGTATTCTACTTCTTTTGTGGGTATGGCCTTATGCAACCCGTCCCTCCTATGCTAGATGGGGACTAAGGCTTGCGCGTCTGACGAGAGGTCTATTATCTTCTTATACCCCGCTTTTTGAACAGGGCTAGATCTACGATGCCCCGTTGGGGCTTGCAGAGGATAATGTGTATAACAAGAGCGAGGTGACTCGAACACCTACCGATGATTTTGGAGATCGCCATACTAACCTATTAATACTACGCTCTTCATCTTAAAACGCCCTGAGCAGGCCTAAGAGGCTCTTAACATCTTATTGGATTCGAACCAATAAACATTTGCTTCGTTGGCAAATACTGTACCATTTCAGCTTAAGATGTTAGCCGCCCGCCAGCCCCGAAGGGGACTACGAGTAAAGAGACTTGAACTCTTACAATCAATAATAATTATGAATACCTAAAATTCACCCGGCTACCATTTCGGCATACTCGTTTAACAGTTAATTTGCAGCACCTGCTACGCCCACCCCAGGGCAAGCCCCCAACCCCCTTTGGGGTCTTGCGGGGGCTAGTGCAAGATCTCTGATGGTTTTATGATAAGGAGTAGAGTAATCGAAACTCTGTCCGTAAAGTGTAAATTTACTGCTAAACCACTCAGCTAACCCCTTTTATACTTATTCCTACCCCCTGTGCAAGACCCGAAGGGCTAGACCCCGCAAGACCCCTTTGGGGGAGGGCCTAGTGCAAGATCTACGATGGGGGTTTAATTTTATTAAATTTCCAGCTGCACCTTCCAGTACAACTACCTTGCTATGACTTTTGAGATGTTACTCAAATGACTTAAATAAGTCTAATAACAATTAATATATTAACTACTTTTATATATTTGTATATAAAACCATCGCAAGCCCCTTTGGGGTAGGGGTGTGCAGCGCACTATATTAAATTTATTACTTCAACATATTTTCCATCAAAATAAGCTTCTTCCCAGCGACAGACGGTTAGTTCATCCCGGATTTAAGCTTCACCGTTGCGCCTAATGATCAACGATTACTCGAAATTCCTCCTTCATGCCACCAAGTTTCAGGTGACAATCCGTAACATTAATTTATTATTTTGACTTTTTTTAATGATTAGCTTATCCTTTACCTCTTTAAAAAGAGAAGTTTTGCTTCACTTTGTGAAAGTCTTTATAGCACGTCTATAGCCCAGTTCATGAGGGCCATAAGGGCTTGTCTTAGCCCCAAATAACTTCTTATCAAAGTTATAAAGCCTTAAGTTTAAATTAAGACTAGGGATTGCGTCCGTTAACGGATTTAACCTAACTTTTCACAATACGGACTGAAGACAGCCATGCAACACCTGTATTAAGTACCTGTAACTATTTGCTAGCCCGTGTAACACAGGTAGAATAATTGACAAAGTTACCCCTTTTACCTTTGAGAAAGGAAACGTGTTAAATTAATAACTAAAAGTTTTTATACAAGAACTGGTAAGGTTTTACGCGGATTATCGCATTAAATAACATGCTTCACTTCGTTTGCTCCGAAACCGACTAATTTTTTTGTTTTCAACTTTGCAGTCGTACTCACAAGGCGGAATGGTTTACGTGTTAACATCGTCTCTAGATTATTTCTTTCCTAGTAACTACCATTCATCGTTGACAGTGAGGGATACAAGGGTCTCTAATCCTTTTTTCTGTCCTCACTTTCGTTCCTCAGCGTCAATCTTTATTGGAAAAATGCCTTCGCCGTTAACACTCTGCTCATTATCTACGGTTGGTACACCTACCTTGAGTATTGTTTTAACCTCCTTTAGATTCTAGCTTTAATCGGTATAATTACATTATTATTAAACAATTGTTAATAATAGTAAACATATAATTTTACACTTAAAGCAGCCTACTTACCCTTTACGCCTGATCAAGACGAATAACGTTTGCGTCTCTCGCCTTACCGAGTCTTCTGGCACGAGCACTTGGACGACACTAATAGTAAGGTAGTATCATTATTTTCCCTTACGTTATCCTCAATGACACATTAAGGATTTCAGTTAGCTAGTTCACTCTTGCGAGCATTGACTAATATTCTTGACTGCTGGTAGCAAAACGCTACTTGGGAGATCTCATTCCCAATGTGGTCATTAGTTCTGTCAAACTTGACTATTGATCGTAGGCTTGGGAGGCTTTTACTCTGCCAACTACCTAATCAAATGTAAATCGAATCCTTGTAACGGAAAATTTCCTTTGTTAGACCCCTGCAAAAAAACTTGCAGCAAATCTTAATTTAAAGTTTACCTTTGTTTAACTATCTTCTATTTAGGAAGATTACGAGGGTATCTTATTTACTATACTCACCCCTACACCTTGTATATTTAAATTGTTTTAGTTTTTAACTTTAAACTTCTTAACCATATACAAACGATTTGCATGTCTTGAAACTACTGAAAAACGTTCAATCGGAACCAAAATTAAATTCCTACTTGT